TACGTTTGTTCGGATAAAATGCTTAGCTAATTCTATGCGTCTAACCAAAAAATCCTTTCTTCTTCCAATTTTTCTATCTTCCCATTCATTCCCGGTAGGCCCTTCTTCCCCTAATTCCTTCCATTCTGCCAATGAATGATCTGTAATAATTCGCAAATCCAGATCGGCTAATTGTTCTCTGATAGCACTCGCTCCAATAGAGATTTCTCTATTTCGAAAAGTATTGAAGCCCTGGGTAGTAAAAAAAAGTGGGATGCTGTATTTCCGAGATTGGATTTCATATTCGAATGAACCTCGTAATCGTAAGAAAGTGGGTTTTTTAGCAATGGGCCTAGCAAAAGAAAAATTAGGATAGGTTCCTATGAATTCCCCCCTTAAAAATCGGACGTGAAGGTTTCCTCTCATCCGGCTCAAGTAGTTACATCAAATAAAGGAAGGGGTTCTTATTTTCCAATTCCAATTTTGTTCTAGAAGCCCCATAAAGATTTACTCCTTACTCAAGTTCACAGCGAGGACCAACCAATATCTCATTGATTCATTCTTACTTTTACTTTATGAATGAGTTATTCAACTCAATTATGACATAAAGGAAATGATAAATTATTGAGTAGTCTACTTCCCTTCGAATGAGAAATTCCTTTAATTTGAATTATTAAAATTAGAATTTGAATATCTTCAAACTCACTCATCTCATAAGGTAAGGGATTTACTTGTCTATGTATCGTTCCATTTGATCTTTTAGGTCCCTACTTCACCTCGATGGTTATGCTATGATATCCTTTGAAGCATATATGCGATGGATAAACTCCTGTAACCATGTCATATTTGTTTATGTTTACTTGAATGGAATATCTTTCAAAAAAGAAAAGGAATGGCTAATTCCACGAAAGAAGTTTTTTTTTTTTTTTTCACGAGGTATAACTAGCAATTCCTATACGGAATCGACCATGGATCAATTCCCCTTTCTATTTGGAAGTTTTTAATACACCCATAATTCTGAGCTTCATGTTCCTCCTCTAAAGAGACATGTCAGAGTCGGGGGCATCCCAATCGGATTGAATGGGATGACAGTTTCTCATTCCGAATCTGTAAAATCAAGATTTCGATCAAATCACACATCGCAATATACTAGGCCTTCTAATTCCTTAAGGGGTTTATCTAAAAGATTCGCGATATAACTGGGAAGACGTTTCAAATACCACACGTGAGTCACTGGACATGCCAGTTTGATGTATCCCATTTGATATCTTCGTACCCGAGAATCAACAAATTCGACTCCACATTGTTCACAAAACTTCGCGTCTTCTTTTTCATCTCCGATCACTCGATAATTTCCACAAGCACAAATTCCACTTTTAATGGGTCCAAAGATTCTTTCACAAAACAATCCATCTTTTTCCGGTTTATTGGTTTTGTAATGAAAAGTATAGGGTTTTGTCACCTCTCCAACTATTTCTCCATTAGGTAGGATTTTGGTGGCCCACGTACTTATTTGTTGAGGAGAAACCGATCCAATTCGAAGTTGTTGATGTTTATACCGATCGATCATAGAAGAAAAATTTGGATTCATTCCAATCAAGCTTCCCCCTTATGAATCTGTAAGTTCTTCTCAGATACAAGGAAATGATTCAATTCCAGAGCCAAAGACCGTAGTTCTCGAACGAGTAATCGAAAAGATTCGGGAGCATCCTCCGTGTTAGGTATTGTTCCTCCAATAATCATAGTACCAAGTACTTCCTGGCGAGCTCTAATATGATCGGATTTATAAGTAAGCATCTCTTGTAAAATATGCGCAACACCAAATCCCTCCAGAGCCCAAACTTCCATTTCTCCTACTCGTTGTCCCCCTTGCTTGGCCCTCCCTCTAAGGGGTTGTTGTGTAACAAGTGCATAATGTCCACTGGAGCGCCCATGGATTTTATCATCAACTTGATGAATTAATTTCAGGATATAGGGTTTTCCTATTATAACAGGTTGTTCAAAAGGATCTCCTGTTCTTCCATCAAATATTCTGCTTTTTCCTGGATACTCGGGTTCAAAGACCCATGGATTTGCTGTTTGCTTGCTGGCTTCATATAATTCAGAAAACACTAGTTTTCTCGAAGCTTCTTGCTCATATCTTTCATCAAAGGGTGCTATTCTATAATGTCTGTCCAGCAAGTTCCCCGCTAACCCGAGAGAACATTCAAATATCTGTCCCACATTCATTCGCGAAGGTACTCCTAATGGGTTGAAGACCATATCCACTGGTGTTCCATCTTGCAAATAAGGCATATCTTGTCTAGGCAAAATTTTTGAAATGATACCCTTATTTCCATGCCTTCCAGCTACTTTATCACCTACTTTGATTTCACGTTTCTGTAAAATATATACACGAATCGTTTCTGGATTATAACTGGACCTTTTTTTTTTCTGGATCCATCTCACATCAATAACCCGGCCCCTTCCCCCTATAGGTAATTTTAGACAAGTTTCCTTTGCAGTGGATACCTGAATGCCG